ACCGGAGGTAAGACTGACCCCCGGAGCTCTTGCCCGAACATGTACTTCACTGAACAAACTTTTCGAAGTCGGCTACGATAACCTGCGATTCTTGGAAACTCCCTAGGTCTGCATCCAGCCGTGCCAAGGCTATAGTATGAAAGTAAGTACCATCTCGTCATGACGGAGCCACGGGCGGTCGACCGAATTGGTTGTTTGCTCAAAGTTTATTACGTTACGTGTTCGGTTTGGGGATTGCCCCTGGAAGCAAGGGGCGGTGGGGGCTTTAAGCTCGGTGTTTCTTCAGGCATTCTACTTAATTACTTACTACCGATGCCAGTAGAGATTCCGATTACATTGCCCAACCTAAAACACCCATCGAAGAAGTAGAAGTCGTGGAAAAGGCGCGGGCTAAAAGAGTTGTAGAGGAAGCATAGCTCAAAATCTACTATTATATAAGAAGGGAGGGCGGTCCATAGGAAGTTCTGAAAGAAAAGAATTGGTCTTCGCCTTAGGAACTATCAAGAATTGAAAACCAAAATACCTTTTCTTCTAATTCTTCTTGTTCGGAGGGACCCTTCGGAGACTAGAACCGCTCTGTCTTCTCCATTACCGGCAGGCCCAGACCTAGTTGCCGCAGATCCAAAAGATTCTCTTGGGCCAAAAATGGCTGGTTATTACATTGAGGCGCCCTTTCTTTTACAACCCTTTCCTTTTTTAATCATTAATAAGATTCTCCATCCTAAAAATGCAAAAAAGAGTCCCCACCTTTTGTGCCTTTTCTCTACCAGTTGAGCCACGGCGTCCATCTTATTTTATTACAGATTTACCCAGTCTAAAAACCTTTCTTTCAGAAACTACTCAAGCAGAGAGACTGGAAAAGCCACCCGTACTACACCCCGCACATTAGGTTCCCTTCTATTCTTAGTAATGCGGAAAATTCTCAAACCGCGGCGACTTTGCAAAATCTATCCATATCTCGAATACCCTTATATCTGTATCGAGAAAGCTATGAAGATAGAGCGGCCAACAAAAAAGCTTCGTTAAATCACCGCAGGCGGCGTAGGCCCTTATACATGTAATAACAGAATCTGGTTACTATAGCGGAGGTGCCATAGGCGGAACTCTGGTCTGGTATCCGAGCAGCCATTTGAAGATGTAGATAACATGCCGGGGGGAAGGCGTTCCATCAGGGGAGAACTAGACGGGTAGATAGACTGTTGGAGAATGCTATTGTCAGAGAGTGGAGGTGAAATAGCACAATTCCTAGAGCATGGCTACCCATATTTGACTTCTAAGTAATAGCATGTCGGGGAGAATACGACTCCCATAAAAAAGAGGGGGGAATATACTAATTTGTAGAGTGAGTAACTAACTCTTGCTTATTCGGATGCGTGTGTCCCGCCTTACTAAGATCATCATATAGGCTTGGTTGGAGAATAGTAGCACCTGTCAGAAAGAGGGGAAATCGTGAGACCTAGAATTCCAAGACAAGTTCTCAAAATAGATCTAATTCCACCGAGCTGTTGTAATGATAAGATCTCTTCGCAATTCACCGAGAGCCCCCCGATTGCCCTCTAAAACTCATTCATGGCATGGGACGCCCTCTCAAGCTGACCCAAATCTCGCTTTTACTTACTACTCATGTGTCCCGGTCAGAGAACGGACCGCTTTTGCTTATAAAGATGAATCAAGCGAGAATGCGCTCCAGTATAAAACAGGTGGTGAAAAGGATCAATTCAGAGAATGAATAAGCCCTTTCTTATAAAGATGGGGATAGCACACAGGAAAATGCGATTGTAACCAAATGCGGAGGTGAACCATATGAATTCATGGAATGAATAACCTGCCGGGGGATAGCATGTCGCAAAATGGAATGCGCAAAAGAGTGAAAGCACGGTTCTGAAAGAACGGCGGCCGCCGAAGTAAAATGTGTTGAAATCATCCATGGAGGTGTCACGAAGTGCACCCGATCTCCAATAGCTCATGGAATGGAATAGTTTGGGGTGCATCGATTCGCGAATTCCAGTACCAATCTCAGCTATTGGGGAAACCTGACTTCTTTTTGAATATAAGGGTAAATGCCTACCGAACAGATTGATCGCAGATATTGCATTGTGCTCAGTAAAAGCGGCTATTCCACCTACGTGGAAAGCCTTACTTTCCTTTTTTTTACTAAGAAGACGGGGTTAAATTTGGAAAAGTTACGTCTCACCTAGGGGTGATTTCTTACTTTCTCATTTTCGCTCTACTCCTTCGGAGCCTCCACTTTTGAAATAATTTTATTTCGCCTAGCGGTCAAATCGGTCTTTTTTGAACTCGTAATGACCTGACCGATCTTCCATAATCGCAGCGCTCCGTCCGATTGAAAGAAATCCATTCCCGCCTACCGGAGATTTATCATTCCACCTATCCAGACAAGCTCCCTACGGCCGATGCCGCGGATCGACTCATGGCACTGAAATTCCACTGCAATCTCAACAAATAGGATTGCAGCAGAACGCTTGATAGCGACTCTCTATGGGTCCATGGTACGTAGGTCGCAAAGCGTAAAAAAGACATTGCTTTATTTACAATGAAATAGACGGCTTTATTATGAACGCCCGCTTTCTCGCAGCCTTAATCCCAGAGGTGAAATCGGATCTACCTTATTTGATTTCATAGAAAAGAATTTGTGCTACGAAGAGCCGGGAAAAAGCGTTTTGTGCAATTCAATTTGATCTCGAGGTGAATCGTGAGACTGAAGCGGTACAGGAGAATTTCATTGAAATAGTGGCCTCCGCCCAGAAAACGGATGCTTTTGGGACTTTGCGATCATCCCACTCAACAAAGAGACTAGCGATACTGATGGCAAAGCGGGGAGAAGGACCCATGTGTGGAAAGACGCCTCCCGGGGATCTGTGTATGACAGGGCGTTAGCTTCAAACGAGCCACTCGGCATACAGGTAGTCTCGCTGCAAATGTATTCATAGGTATTTCTTTCTCCCGTGAGTCCCGGTAAGATCCGCTCCCCGATTTTGATTCTACCAGAGGAGCAGTTCCTTATTGTTTTTGTCCAGATCCGTTCCTACAGCTGTGCAGCAAGCCAGAAAGAAATCGTTGTTTGTAATGGATCATAGTCCGCATGTTGGCTCATTGCTTGCATGATCTTTCTTTTATCTTGTTTTCTTTCATTTCCCTCTGGACTACTTGACACACATGCGCTGAGTTACTTATGAAAAAGCCGTCTACTCATTTCATTGTTAGCGAGTAGGTGGCAGCTAAATAGAGCCTCGTGTCTCCATCGGGGTACCCCATCTGACCGATATATGAGGCCCGCGGACTCACGTTTTACCCTTGAGAGTTATGGGTAACCTAGATCTGATTGAACGTAGGGATCTAAATAATGGACGTACAATACATTCTAAGTTGATCCAGGAAATGTAAAAGACTTGATAAATTGGGCCATACTTCTCGTTACGGACTGCCCCCGCTGTCTCCCGGTGAACTACTAATAGGCGAAAGAGTTATCAAACAATGAAAGAAAGGGACAGTTAAAAGATACTTTTTGAGCTCATTATCAGTCACTTAAACAACTTCAAGAACATCTGCGCAACTTATTCACACAATATCCCCTGCACGCTCTCAGAGGAGAACCCAATTCCCGCGTGCGGTTTATGGAGGGGGAGGAGACAAGAACGAGAACATACTTTCATTTTTTGAAATGTCTTAGCTGCTGCTCGATCGTGTATAACGTCCCAACATTCATTACTAAGTATCCGTTCATGTACGAGGCGGAACAGGTAATAACCTGCCACTTATAGAGTGACCGCTTTATTTATCTTTCTAGACGAACCGTCCGGTAAGGTTTTGCGCTTCTTCTGTATTGGGACGCCACTCGTAAAAGGACGTCAATGCAATTTCCCGCACAATTCTACATAAGATGTAACGTCAATTACTATCTTTTTGTATGGACAGACAGTGAGCTGACGACAGTTTATTCGCGATTAAGTTCATACGATAATCTTTCATTTCTCCTCTCACCGTCAACGATCGTATGAAACAATAGATGCTTCATAATAAAGTCACTCAATTAGTAGTCTGGAATCCCTCCGATGCGGTCAGATAGGAAACTCGTATTGTCTCATAGCATTCGCGCAGGTCTCCGTAGTGAAGCATAGGAGGAAAGACGGATTCCGATAAGGCCAGAACTGATCCCGTATCTGTTACAAAATCTCCAAATCAGAATACAAAAAGAGGGTCCCCGCCGGCCCTTTCTCGCGTAAAAGCCATTTTCATCCCCCCGTACACGCAAAGAAAGAAAACATGTGCTTACCTACCACATTTCATCAAACCTATAAATCCTTGGAATTCTCATATAGCGTCGTATACCTCCGCGCAAACACTACTGCCAGCCAATACAAATATCTTGTTAGAACGAGCCAGAAATGACCAACTTTCGCGAGCATTCTTTGTTGCCTCTTTTCGGTTTCCTTTTACGAAAGTAGATTGATCCGATTGACAGAAGGAAATAGGGACGCCCGAGGCATGCGCTAAAGGCGGATTAGAAAGACAACGTACTAGTCTTAGCGTGAGAAGCATATTTTATAACCTCTTGTAACCCGCTTGGCCACATATTCTACTAAGAAAGAAGAAGGCAAACTAGTTGGGAAAGGCCTGGAAGTTGCGATATGCCAAGCACCTATTCCTAGAATCTCTTTTTTGAGCGAATGACTCTATTTGCCAGTCGTACGGAAAGCTCAAACAAATCTTAAGGTTCGATCTCGGTTAGTTTGATTTCTCGCATTCATCATCCAGAGGGGTGTCAGATAACATAGTAGCCCCCACTGTCTCCTCTCCCTTAAGAGGCGGGTTGAAGAAACTTTTTTACTTATGCTGGATCACGAAGACGGGCCATTCTCCGTCTTCTTCTTTCTAGAAGGGGGATCCGATCAATGACATCGCAACCAGGTTGGTCTCATAGTTGTGCCTTCGGGCGGGACATGTTGGTCACGGTTTAATGCGAAGTATGGATCATCTAGTGGTTCGCTCGCTCCGCTAGACAGAAGAACGGAATCGTAGCCTTCAAGCTGACGTCTGAATATCTCATTCATAATCCGACGAGTTAAATGAGAAAGGGGCGGTTTCATAGCTCTAGCTTGCTGCGTCAACTGGCCCTTGGTCATCCTTTATGTGAGGTAGCTTGTCTCCTCCAGCTTGTCTGGTTAATGGGGCTCTCTATTCAAAGATTCAAGAAGTCACTCCGGGATGGAGAAGTTTCCCTTTCTTTGATTCATTCGCCCTACGTGATCATCTACTTTCTTCCTTGTAGTAATGTATCAATCCTTCTATATGATGGCATTCTGTAATTCCATTCTTCCTTTCGCGCCGGAGAATTGAACATACTTTCTGAGCTGCGTACGTCTTCTGTCTTTTCCTTGCGGGGTAAGTCTTTTTTATAACAATAAATAAAGGGAAGTGCGCCGGGAAAGCAACCGGGGATGCTGGTTCAATTCCAGCTTGTGAATCAAAGAAAACAAAAAGGGGAGGCGCACCGACCGGAAGTGAGGAGCTAGAAAGCATCGATTTCCAGGTCTATCTATTAGACGATATTTTACCGATGTGAGTGCCGAGTTGTTTCGAGTATCAGAATCCGATTCTCGCTCAGCTCCGGTTGGATATGTAGGAAAATTTTCCGGGGGAAAACATTGATGGATTGAGTCGGTCAACTGTAATGTAAAGAACATAAAGGAGAGACTTTCCAGCCCATGTGTGTAGCATCTGAGTTTTCCAGCACTATAACTGAACTAGTACCTTACTAACCATAAAATCAATGACTAAAACTATCCAGTATTGACGGCTTCTTCCCCGTCCAGAGTTTCACTTCACTAACTTGAAAGAGACTACTCCTCTGGAAGGAACGACTCTATATAAAGAGACGCGCTACGACGCTGGATACTCATAAAAGTAAATTGATCCCGCGGGGACGGAAATAAAAATCGGGCAGGAGTCGCTCAATCAAAGACAGTTCAATTCGATCTTAGCCGATCTAAGGTTTACCCTCTCTCCGGCCCCGTTTTGGTGCACTATTGGGGAGGGCCCGCCGCTTTCTCAATCGAAAATGGAAACTGTGCGTACTGAACGATTTCTATTTTTTTCTATGTGGATTGATTTTCGTTGATCGGGTGCGAACCCGAAGTCAATTCATTCTCTTTGGCTGAAGTCAATCTTCATCAAGACAGCTGACCGAGTCGAAACCTACTGCTCAAGTCTGACGAATGCCGTTCATGAGCTGGTAAAGTCGAGATCAATCAACTGGGATCGGATCCCTGGTGAAAAAGAAAAGAGTAGCTTTCCCCATCTTTATTTGAGACAGATAGAGTTTTCACACAAACGCCTTGACTCGCCTATCCGAATCCTCTACTTTCCTTGTTCGTTCACCTGCCCGGTCTGGTTCATCTTACCCGCTGGCTTGGACGAGTACAGTTCACTGATTTGAATCACTTAAACTAAAGCTCCGATATCCGTAGTACTTCAACCTTCTTTTCTTACTCGTCACAGTCGCGCATCAAATGATTACTGACTTGAACTAGCACTTGCTGCTATTAACTCAGCAGACGATCAGGCGAGATGCTAATTGGAGAAGAACTAACCGGACCCGCCTTCCCGGAAAGCACGAGCATACAGATTCGTAGTGTTCGTTCGGAGATTCCACTATACCCTTTTCATTCGGGAAAGCGCCTATATTCTTTGTCTTGAATCACAGAGCTCGGACAACAACTATCACAACTGGAAATACGAGAACTACTTACTAGCTATCTGACAGTTTTGAAGATATGCGAAAGAGGGAGAATGCGCTACATCGGATATTGATGAAACAGCTGTAGTGAAAGGCTAGTTAGGTACCGCAGGTAGAGCATCTTTCAACATTTCGGAGAACCACTTTATATTGGCACCTTGGCCAGGTAGATCCGTCCCACTCTCCGGAACCTCACCTCTGCTTTTTTGGAGTACGGGATGACTCGGATGGGCAGATAGAACAGAACCTGTCAGTTATGCCTTTAGGGGACGCTACGGTGCCTTAGCTGGTTCCCGATCCTCCTTCAAAAGTGGTGATGTAGGCGGATTGGTAGGGCTTAACATTATTCGTGTTTGGAGTAGGTGAACTGGGAAAAGAAAGGAAGGGTGATGCTTGTTAAACAAAGCAGCGTGTGCGGCCGCGCAGTAGCATCGGTTATTGCTCTGGTTACGAATGACCCAATCTATCTATGGCAACCACCCCTACTTTTAGTAGATGGAGATGCGGAAAGACGGATGAAAGAGAACCTCCCCTGAGAGATTGGCATTGGCCTGTGGGTCCGCTGCGGTAGAAGGCCTTAGCTGGCGATCCGGGGAGGTTCCCAGAATATGGATATTGAAGGGGGGATGGTAAGACCTTACCGAGTGTGCATCATATCAAGGTGATGGGCCAGGCAGCAATGCAGGAAGAGACCAGTAGGTTTGGTTTGGAAAGCCTGTCGATCCATCCTGATTAATTTACGCTATTTCTGACTAGAGAGAGGACTTAGATCGGAGAGGAGCAGCTCTTTTCTTTTTAACAGAAAGCAGTGATGAATGGGACGGAGCTGCTACACTTCAGCTGGAGCTTATGTATTGGAGCAGAGGTGGCAGTTCAGACAGCAGCTGGAGCAGGACCAGCAACTAGGGGTTGTTCACAGAGCAGCCGTCTTTCCCTCTCAAGCGGAGAAGACTGGTTACATGTCCGATCCGCTAGGGATGGTTCTTCTCGACAGATTAAGCTACTTACTAGAGTTAGGGTATTGAACAAACGGGTGGCAACTTGCCCGATAAGAAAAGTCGCCCGAGTGAAAGAGTTCTTGTTTTAGTAGCTCAGGAGTTGCTTGTTCCTTTCGGCACTAAGCTTACTCTCTTCCAGCTTCTATGGGCTCTTCGAAATAAAATTACCTTGACTACACGCTTTGTTACCCAGACACTCATCCTGAGCAATCTCTTCCTGTTCTGAAGTGTCCAGATCTGGCATCTTTGCCTCTTATTGTTCAGGGTCCTCTAGAACCGCAAAACGGTTCGGGCTGACGGTCATTCCACTAGCACAACTAGTGTCCAGCTCCCCCATTGTCACTACTGGCTCGACATTTTTGCAAACACCGACCCTTACTCAATAGGGCAATGAAAAGAGGAGAACGATTGCCATCAGTACGTGAAAAAGTCCCACAAGTGTCAGATTCATGCAAACTTTATTCATGTGCCTCAGGCGTTACTTCACAATCTTACCTCTCCATGGCCATTTTGCACATGGGGAATTGACATCATCGGAAAGGTGACACCCAAAGCATCAAATGGACACGAATACATCTTAGTGGCACAATTGATTACTTTACCAGGAGCGGCATCTTATCAAAGACTGAAATAGGCCAAGATCATTAAAGAAAACATAATCTGCAGATATGGAGTACCGCACGAGCTAATTTCAGATCTGGGATCTCACCTCAAAAAATAAGTTGAGCAGCCGGTATCAGATACAACAGCACAAACCCTCGCCGTACAGGCCTCAGACCAATAGAACAGTGGAGGCATAAAAACATAGGTCAGATCCTGCGGAAGATGACAGACACATATCGAGATTGGCCCGAAAAGTTGCCACTGGCCCTGTGGGGGGTATCGGATCTCCATTCGGACTTCCACCGGCGCTACTCGGATGGAAGCAGTGCTACCTCCCTGGGCAAGGGAAGCCGAAGAAAAAAGGGGGTGAAATAAACTAAAATGACTAGACCGAGTGGGTGCCTTTAGGTGATAGTAATCAGACGAACTTTACTATGTCTCTTCCAATGCCTCCTCCATAAAATGCTTGGTGCGTGAAATCAATAGAATCACTTATCGTCAGGTGCCTTATTTAGTGGTCAAAGGCTGTTTAGTCATTACCAACGTTCAGAGAAGGTGGTTAAAAATAAAGAAGATTCATTCTTGCAACAACGCGATTCGAGCTCTCTTCTCTATTTGCGAGCACTTCTCGGTCTGGTGGAGATCCGCCCGGATTAAGTCGGTTACTAGTAGTTCTATGACCACTTGTTCTTGCAGGAAACATATTTTTCTGTCTCTGATGTGTACACCGGGGTGGGCCTTTAGAAGGCCATAAGTGACTTCCTGGTTCATCTACCTTTTTGGTTGTTGGGCACATAGAGACTTGGGCGGGAATGAGACTTCCAGATTCCAGATAACCATCATCCATCTATTCATTCCTCGAAAGCCTCAACCAAGGACAGGCCTACCTCTCTTTCTTCAGTATTGACTACCCTCTGAATAATTGTACTTTGAAGTCGCGGCAAAGCCAGATTCAAACCTCCTACAATTTATTATGTTCGGGCAGCTCAATTGGTAAATCTCTCGATAAGTTTAGTACGATTCTTAAAGCAATACGTTTCCTAAGCCGCATAGATCGAAAAAAGTAGGTATACGGGGTATCCTCTCCCTTTGGGGTCAGTAGATGCTCTAACAAGAGGTCTTTCGGACTTTGAAACACACGGATCGTTAATTATATATTCATATCGCAAGTTCATCTCATCTTGGGAATTGATTGGCAGATTGAAAGAGGGGTGGAAAGGGGGAACCGCTTACACCGCCCTTGACTCTCTAACCAAGAAACGCGAGGAGTCTTCGGCAAAGCTACTCAAGAATGGTACTTGTGCGCGAGCGTCCCTCTCACTTGTTACGAAGTAGGAGTCTTGGAAGGCGGTTAACACTTTCTGGATTGACCAGTCGAGCCACTCCATTCTGCTTATCGAGCTGGCCCGCGAGTAGCGCTCTTTCGGAAGGTGGTAAATAAATATCAAACGAGTATATTCTTACGAAAGACAACAGAAGCTAGGTCTTAGGACGAAAGAACGCTTACCTTACCCACCACTAGTTTTTAGTGAAAAATGAGCTGCTTCAGTAGCAAAAATATAGACGGGCAAAGGCATTTGACCGAGTGGCCCCATAACGCAGAGCCAGAAGCATATCTAGTAGCAGACGCAAAGAGAGCATA